CCCTCCTGCTGAGAAAGCATTGATTTCTCGGCTCATTTCTTAAAATACTTCAATTGGTACACGCAAGAAATAGGCCAATTCAGCAGCTTTTTGTTCCATTTCCCGTGGAGTAAAATTCTCATCAGTACGAGTCAATGGAATGGATCCCTGGCCTCTGATATCCATATAAAGGACACGACGAGCATAAATACCCTCTTTAACTTCTATTCTGACGGACTGAATATCTTTTATAAGAAATCGGAGGAAGACCCGACGATTTTTTCCAGGAAATCCCCACCGAAAGATACACACTATTCCGTCTTTTCTATCAAATCGATCATAACCACTACCTACATTCCACGAAATTGTGCACCACAAATAGGAGCTAATAAAAAGACCCGCGATCCCATAGAAAGACATCACAATTCCTTGTGGAAAAAAAACTATTTCCTGAGACGGAAATAAAGATATCAAATTTCTACCAAGATAACTGGAGGTTCCAACCAACAAGAATCCTAATGAACCTAAAAAAAGGATAACAGCCCAGCAGAAATTACTTGTTTTTCGAGCCCCCGTTATAGGTTCTATCCATATATGTTCTGATCGACAACTCATACTTGATCCGGTTGCTTTTTTTGGAATTGAGAGAATACCCCAAATGAATTTGACTTTAGTCCTTTTGTTTCCGAAGTAACTCGCATCAACTAGCACTAGTTTGATGTGAACCTTTAGGAGTAATTCATTAAATTGGTTAGATCTAAACTAATAACATACCCTTCGTATGATCTCACTAAAGATAGCCACATACATATAGATAGACCAACTTTACAGTTCAGCCATCCGTCAATTCGGGTCTATTTGAAAATAGCTAGAATACATTTACCCCTATACCATTTTCTGCAGACATAAGAGTTTTTCGGCGGAAGCCGCTTATATCATATTTTGCTAAATGGATATCTATGTTATGATACAAGCGTCAGTTTTGAAAAAAAAATAGATGAGATTTTGTCCCATCAGCTCTAAACAATCTTGTTTTTTTGAACATGAAGAAATAAAGAAGCCATTGCGATTGCCGGAAAGACTAGGCCTACTAAAGGCACCAAAACAGAGGGAAAGTTAAGAGTTGTCATAGAATGGGTACCTCGATTTACTATTTGTACCTTTTATTATTATTTATATTTTATATTTATTATTTATAATATAAAGATATCTTATTATATATAAAGATATCTTATTATAATTTGATAATTATAAATTGGAATTATTATTACTTAATATCTATTAAGTATAGATCTAATTTCTACATGAAAGATTTGAAAGGATATGGATGAGATATTATTATTATTCTTTTCTTCATTTTTTGCTCTTGTCTTCGAATTTCATTTACTAAGCAAAAAGTTTCTTAAAAATTAATAAAAATTAATTATATTTTAGATTGAAGGGTTTGTTAGAATCCCATCCAGCAGGAGCAGGGATTCTTAGTCAAAATAGGATTATCGTAAGATATAGAAATATAAAAAATTCTATATTTTGTAGATTTTAATTATATATGACGAGAAGAGGATATTTTTTTATTTGCCTAATTTCACGAAAATAAGAATTTCATCTTTTATCTTGTTGATAGAGGCTTCTTGATCAATAATCAGGAATATAGAAAAAGGGGCGGATTTTCTGTGACTTTTGATTCTTTATACGATTAGATCTTATGTCAACAAAGAAAACCCCATTCGTCTAATTTTGACTTGGATTCTGATAAACTAATTACTTGTTTGCTCAAAATAATTGAACTTAATGTTCTAATTTTGATTCAAAGGAAAGAAAGTATGGAGTTGAAATAACTCACTCAGAACGCTTTTTAAAGGATTACGTGGTACGATTAGATCGAATAAGCCCTTCTGGAATAAATACTCAGCCGCTTGTGAACCTTCGGGTACTGTTTTATTCAATGTTTGTTCAATTACTCTTTTACCCGCAAACGCAATGTAGGCATTGGGTTCGGCAATAATGATATCCCCCAACATACCAAAACTAGCTGTCACCCCACCGGTAGTAGGAGATGTAAGGATTGGTACATAGAATAACTTTTTATTTGATTGATAATCATATAAAGCAGAAGATATTTTAGCCATTTGCATCAAGCTCAAACTTCCTTCTTGCATGCGTGCCCCTCCGGAAGCACACACTATAATAAGAGGTAAAAATTCTTTAGTAGCGTATTCAATCAAACGGGTAATTTTCTCCCCGACTACGGATCCCATACTACCCCCCATAAACTGAAAATCCATAACCCCAATTGCTACGGTAATACCGTTTAGTTGCCCTATGCCTGTTTGAACAGCCTCGGTTAATCCTGTCTTTCTTTGATAAGAATCGATACGATTTTGATAAGGCTCCTCCTCCGAATGAAATTCAATGGGATCCAGAGAGACCATGTCTTCATCCATAGGCTCCCAAGTACCCGGATCGATCGAAAGTTCGATTCTATCTGAACTACTCATTTTCAAATGATATCCACATTGTT